CTATCTTTTTACCCATACTAGGTATTGGTATGTACCCCGATTTTGTTCTTTCACTATCAGTTGACAAGGTCGAAGTTATTCTATCTAATTCTTTTTATAGATAGTTTTGATGAATAAAAAAAAAAAAGAAAAAATCCTATGATTTTTTTTTAATCGTTCGTTGTACAATGAAAAAAAGAAGGCTTTTTCTTCTTCTCTTAAGTTAAGTAAAAAAATGAATTTGAATCGGCGCGAACCCTGTGAATCACTACAATATTTGATTCACAGGGTTCTCATCAGTTCACATAAAGTTTTTTATCTCATATGCACTGTACACTTTTCTATTCGTAAGAGTCTTTTTTGAATCCTTTTGAATTCAATTAGATGTTAATGTAAATGAACCATAACTATGTAGTCCTATTCCTAATAGATTGACCCCAAAATAGCATATCCAAATTATAAGAAAGCCAATAGACGCCACAATTGCGGAATTTATACCCTTCCATTTTATATTGGTTCGAATATGTAAATAAATCGCGAATACGATCCAAGTAATAAATGCCCAAGTTTCCTTTGGGTCCCAACTCCAATATGATCCCCATGCTTCGTTAGCCCATACTGCTCCAGAAAGTATCCCTATGGTTAAAAAGATAAATCCTAGACTAATAACCCGATAACTCCAATAATCCAATTGTTGAATAAATTGCGACCTGTAATAATTCTTCGGAGAAAAAAAAGAAGTATTTTGTAAAACATTGCTTCTTTCATTCATGTATTCGATTTCACCAAAGAAAAATGACCCATTTAAATTTAATAAATGATTACTTGTAAAAAAAAACTTTCTGTTTTTTCTAACTGCAATGACTAGAAGTGCTACTGATAATAATGATCCACATAAAAGGGCTGCATAGCCCAATATCATCATACTTACGTGCATTATTAACCACTCGGATTGAAGAGCGGGTACTAATATTTCAGATTCGTGTATTTGAGTTAAAAGACCTGAAGTAGCAAAGCCTTGGGTAAAAATAGCACTTGGGCCGATTATTGCGCTTAAAAAATTTTGATTTTTTTTGAAATACGGAACTATATGAATAAGGGATAAACTCCATGAAAGGAAGATTAATGATTCATATAAATTACTTAGTGGAAAATGTCCCGAATAAATCCAACGAGTAACTAATAATCCTGTTATACAGAAAAAAGTCATTATCATGCCCTTTTCTGATGAATCGTAGAGTTTTATGATTTCATCGACTAAACAGGTTATCAAATGAATTGTAATTACAATTGAAACGATCGAAAAAGAAATATGAGTTAATATATGCTCTAAGGTTGAAAATATCATAAAAATCTTAAAAAATAGGAGTTCTTTAATTACAAGAAATCAGGAATTGAATTCATTATAGGATCTATTTAGTTTTTTTAGAAGATGACATGCCGCCACTCGGACTCGAACCGAGATGCTCTAGCACTGCTTCCTAAGAGCAGCGTGTCTACCAATTTCACCATAGCGGCTTGTCTTGAACTCATAATAGCCTATGAATAAGCAATCGTCTAGATTTAAGAATTAAATTGGTTGCAATATTTTTTAGGAAAGATTCAAATGGATGAATAAAAATTAGTTCAAATAGGTATTTAAAGGTTCATTATTTTAGTTTAGGGCCTTAGTTTTCTTAAGATTTTCGTGTATTTTATACTCTCCTCAACTTGAACTCTTTAAAACTAGATAGTTTTATTATCAATTAATAGGATAGAACTCAAAAAAAATCCATTTTCTTAATGAATCCAAAAGAAAAAAACCTATTTTGGATCACTCAAAATTGATACATTATTTATCCAGACTCTCTTCACTAAGTGTTAGAGATATATGGGGGTGTATATAGGAATTCAGAGAAAATCAAAAAGTGAGAAAGTTACACAAAAGGGTTTAAAATTTTAATCAATTAGTTTCAATGATTTTAGTAACTAAAGATTCAAGATTTTCTATTTGCTCTTCTATAGATAGAGAAAAAAGTGGATATAGAGAAAAATAAAAAGTTGTATTATTGTAACAAATAGGGAGATGCGGAAAATAAGACTCCCCGCCTTGGAAATGAGAAAATATACTAAAAAGAAAATTGAGTATCTTTTGTTTATTCTTTTGTCAACAAAAAGAAAGTATTTTTCTTTTTTTGAATTGAATTGAGTAAGGTAAACAGAAGAATTCTTATTCTACATATTCTAAGAGCGGAGCGAATTCCATTTCATATTGATTAACTCAATAGGTAATGGAATTCATTAATTTGATTTTCGAAATGAGTCAATTTTTTGAGTCAAGTCGATTCAGATTATTCCAACGTTTTATTACTTATTTTTTTTTCGCACAAAAAAACTTTTTGAATTCCCGGTAGAAAGAGATTTCCCTAAGGAAAATGCTTTTAACGCTGTCCCGTATCCTTTCCTTTTCCAAATATTTTTACGAATACGCTTTTTTGATGCAGAAGTACGTTTTTTTGGAACTGCCATTTAAATACAAATT